TATTTTATTGAGTCCCTTCATGCCTACTATAACTAGTTATTTTGGTTTTCTACTAGCAGCTTTAACTATAACCTCAGTTCTATTTATTGGTCTAAGCAAAATACGACTTATTTGAAATTAATTGAATGAAGATTTTTTTATAAAAAGTATTTCATATGTTCGATAGTTCCTTACCGTGTTAATTACCCAATTTTGGTCATTGTGATTCATCGGCAATACGGATTACGAGCTAGGAATAGATAGTACCTCTCTTTTCTCCCTTTAAAAAATGAAAAAAAAATAAAATTAAAATGATTGAAGTTTCTTTATTTGGAATCGTCTTAGGTCTAATTCCTATTACTTTGGCTGGATTATTCGTAACTGCCTATTTACAATACAGACGTGGTGATCAGTTGGACTTTTGATTAATTAACATCTCTTTTTTTTTTTTATTTTTACTGACCTCCTTCTTGCTTTCATATGCGGGAGGTCTAATTCCGATTGCTGCTCAATTATTTGAGCCCAGTCGTATTTTGACACAATTTAATAAACAAGAATGAAATCACGCTCTGTAGGATTTGAACCTACGACATTGGGTTTTGGAGACCCACGTTCTACCGAACTGAACTAAGAGCGCTTTTCTTGTTTTCTCTAAAAAATTAAAAGCCTAGAGAGAGGACATTCTTTAACTCGAATTTATTTTGTACATATATATACGCTCTCATAATAAATTTCAGACTTATATGTATGTCCAACTTTATTAAAAAAAATAGATCTAAAATAGACCCCTCGTTACTGCTCTTCTGAGCAGTAATAGGTAGGGATGACAGGATTTGAACCCGTGACATTTTGTACCCAAAACAAACGCGCTACCAAGCTGCGCTACATCCCTTTCAATTGGTTTACAGTGTCATTGTAGATAATTCCTGGCTTGTTTTCCACATCCTTCTTTTTTTGTCTCATATCAGATAACAATCATATCTATAATAAAATATATTTATATAATAAAATATAATAAAATTTTTACTTTTTTTTTTTTTACAAAAATTATCTCAACTTCAATTTTATATAAATAGGCGTTTTCATTTTAAAATCGACTCTATAATATCGTTATAGTAGATAATCTTTCAATTATAATTTTGAAAACGGGGGGGTTACGTATACAAATACAATAACTTCTTAACTACATGTACATCTATAGTTATATATATTACTATATATAATGTAATACAATAAAGAAGAAAGAAGGAGGATTTCAAATGCGAGATCTAAAAACATATCTTTCCGTAGCACCGGTACTAAGTACCCTATGGTTCGGTTTGTTAGCAGGTTTATTAATAGAGATTAATCGTTTATTTCCAGATGCATTAACATTTCCATTTTTTTAATTCTAGTTATTAACATCATAAAGGGTAAAAAAATTTCGCGATACGATCAACGACTAATCCCCCCTTTTTCTCATTTTTTTTAGAATGAATTATAAAAAAGGGGGGGTGAAAGGTCATAAAAACGAGGGTTCAGGATCCAATTAAATTAGTATATAGAACTAAAAAAGTGTTGCTAGGGAAAGAGTATCTTATGAGATACTTCAAAAAAATACTGTACAAAAATTTTCCAATATAGTTTTCAAAAAAAATTTGTATTGCCTATTATTTTATTTTTATTGCAACAAAATATTTCCGAATTTTTTTTTGTTAACAGCTTCTATTTTTTTTGTTCTTTATGGATCCTAAAATTAAAATAGAAGATTGGGGTGACGCATAAATCCAAAATCCAACGGAGGTTTCATGGCCAAGGGTAAAGACGTTCGAGTAACAATTATTTTGGAATGTACGAGTTGTGTTCGAAATGATATTAAGAAAGAATCAGCGGGAATTTCCAGATATATTACTCAAAAGAATCGGCATAACACTCCTAGTCGATTGGAATTGAGAAAATTCTGTCCCTATTGTTATAAACATACAATTCATGGGGAAATCAAGAAATAGATCAAATTGAGTGCTTGTATGTCAACTTTTATTTTAAGAGCAGGAATAATGATAGTATCTATATATTATTTATTACATATATATAAATATAAAAAAATAAATCAATAGAAATAAATCTAATCCTATATTCTTAATTCTATATAGAAATTGTTTTTATTTGGATCCGATCAAAATAGGATTTTAGAGATAAGGAATAAAAAAATTATGAATAAATCTAAGCGACCTTTTACTAAATCCAAGCGATCTTTTCGTAGGCGTTTGCCCCCGATCCAATCGGGGGATCGAATTGATTATAGAAACATGAGTTTAATTAGTCGATTTATTAGTGAACAAGGAAAAATATTATCTAGACGGGTGAATAGGGTGACTTTAAAACAACAACGATTAATTACTATTGCTATAAAACAAGCTCGTATTTTATCTTTGTTACCTTTTCTTAATAATCAGAAACAATTTGAAAGAAGTGAATCGACCCCTAGAACTACTAGCCTTAGAACCAGAAAAAAATAGACTGATTTTTCAATTGACTAACAATTCCAATCTGAAGGAATTAAAAAAGAGATTACTATTTTGTTCGAAAAATCCAATCAAGAATCAAAATTTGATTGTTACGTCTGTCATAAAAAAAAAAAAGAATCGTCGAAAAGAATAACTAAATTTTTAACGACTATATACCCTCGGTTTGTTTTGACGATTTTTTTATAATACTATACTAATTTCTACTCCACCTTCCCCGAGCTAATTCTCCTTATAACTCTATTTCAAATATTTTAGTGGACTTCTTCTAATGCCCTTATTTTTTGATCTCATTCGAAATGGTATAAAGACAAGTCCTATTTAATAGAGCTATTTGTGCAAGTATTTTCCGATTAAGAAGTAATTGCTTCTTGTACATAGTGTGTATGAATAGGTTATAACTATAGAATACCCCCATTTCGTGAATTACGGCATTTATTCGAGTGATCCATAAACGACGAAAATCTCTTTTTCTTTTACCCCTATCCCGATGAGCCGAAACTAAGGCTCTTATTCTCTGTTGAGTCATAGTTCGTGTAAGTCGTGAATGAGCCCCTCGAAAGCTTGATGCAAATAAACGAAGTTTTGTTCTCCGCCTCCGAGCTATATATCCGCGTTTAATTCTAGTCATTGAATAAATCAAACTTTGATGAATAACTAATTATTTTTTTAGTTATTCGTTTCCCCTTTACTAGTCATTAATAACCAAACGAATTATTCCAATGTATAAAAAAAAATTCCAATGGCTTTTGCTACTCTAACCTTCCCCCCCACTATTTTTTGCTCGGTATTTTACTTTGCTTTGAAAGGATAAATTGCCTTGATATTTTATATTAAAAAAGTAGTAAATAGAAATGGATAAATAGTGGGTTCCATCGTTTTTATGGTTACTTCTAAAACGGTGAGGTACTCTCTATACACCGGAGCTCCTTCTTTTAATTAATCAATACTATTGGTAACTTGTACAATTCACATTCTTTGGCTCTACCCCATGAATATTCCAGTAATAGGTCTTTCACAACGAGACCCACTTTATACAGTAACGGTATTTCATTTTAAAAATTGATTTGGTTGTTTACCCTGTTAGTCCGTTCTGTAGTTGAATCTTTTGAATAAAAAGGGGAATTTCCCCCGCTTAATGGATAACCATTTGTTATCATTGGGGGTTTTCTAAAAAATGTAGTTGATTGGATTTGCACCAATGTAAACCATAAGTTTCATACACAATAGAAGATATGAACAATATATCTTTTTTAAATAATTAATCAAGTTCCTCCATTCGATTTTATTCACAGGTACCGATTCTTGATATTTCAAAAAGAATTTCCTTTTTGTGTCTCAGTCTATGATCTAAACGAGTCGCACATACACCCGAGTACATGTTCCTCGTCGCTGAGGGCATCCCCGAAGCGCTGGGGATTTCGTGACATTTCGGATTGGCTGTCTTGTATTTCTAATAAGTTGTTTAATGGTTGGCATACGGAATTATATAAATAATGGGCTGGTTTAGATTGGTTCTAACCGGCTAATTCTGAATTACTTCTCTTCAAGATTCTCTAAAGATATAAAATTAGCAATTGTAGATTTGCATTAAATCGCCCCTATTTTTTATTGAACCGCTACAAGATCAACAATTCCATGAGCTTGGGCTTCTGTTGCTGACATAAAAACATCCCTTTCCATGTCTTCGGATACAACCCATATAGGTTTGCCCGTTCTTTGTACATAAACCTTTGTGATGGTTTCGCGAATTTTTAGTAGTTCTTCCGCTTCCAAGATAAATTCTCCCGTTTGTGCCTCATAAAACGAACTAGCGGGTTGATGGATCATTACCCTGATGATATATAATAGAAAAAGGTCTTCTATTTCGCAGAATGAGGCGAGATAACAAAAAAACAGCGAAAATTGAAAAACCGTACAGGCTTTTTTTGTCCATTGCATACGGCTCCACAATGGAATTTATGTTTTTGACCTTTCGGGGAAAGAACAAAAAATATAGGTTGTATTATACGCCGATCCATAAACGATCCAATTACCATCCTTCTTTTTTGTAGGAGTTAAACAAATACTATGATGGTTCCGTTGCTTTATATATCATTTTTTTTTATTCGTCTATGATTCAGCAATCCCAAAGTGTCTTTTTTTTTTATAAGCTTCCGGTGTTAAAACAAAGTTTGTGACGCTGAGATGTGCCCGAAGAGGTAAGATATCATTTGAAATACCCCTTACTTATCTCATACTACTCTTTCAATATATAATCTAAATTTTTTTTAATCTAATAAATTTCATATCGAATTCGAAGTGCCATGCTATTATTACTTAACTAATTCATATTTACGATGGCGAAGGCATAGTATTTTTTCTCAAAATAAAAAAACTCATTGGCGCCAAGCGTGAGGGAATGCTATACGTTTGGTAATTGCTCCGCCGGCTAGGATAAAGGATGCTATTGAAGCGGCCAATCCCATGCATATTGTCTGTACATCGGGTCGCACAAATTGCATGGTATCATAAATA